TCTTTCAAATTCATTAAAATTTCATGTACTGATTCTTGAATACCTACTATGGTAGAATATTCATGTGGTATTTTCTCAGATTTTGCACGTGTGATACATGTTCCTTCTATTTCTCCAAGCAAAGCTCTTCGCATCGCAATGCCTATAGTATCGGCTTGCCCTTTCATAAGTGGAGACAGAATAAAGCGTCCATAATAAAGACGCTTACTGTCTGCTCTTGATTCAACACACTTCCACTGTAGTGTCCGAGTAGATACTGTTACTTTCTCTCGAACCATAGTAATATTATTTGATCAGATCATTGAATCGTTTATTTCTCTTGAAATCTCTTCAATGTTTATTTCTACACACGTCTTTTTTTAGGAGGTCTACAGCCATTATGTGGCATAGGGGTTACATCCCGTACGAAACTTAAGAGTATACCACTTCTACGAATAGCTCGTAATGCTGCATCTCTTCCGAGACCGGGACCTTTTATCATAACTTCTGCTCGTTGCATACCTTGATCCACTACTGTACGAATAGCATTTCCTGCTGCGGTTTGAGCAGCAAATGGTGTCCCTCTTCTTGTACCCCGGAATCCACAAGTACCGGCAGAGGACCAAGAAACCACCCGACCCCGTACATCTGTAACAGTCACAATGGTATTGTTGAAACTTGCTTGAACATGAATAACTCCCTTTGGTATTCTACGTGCACTCTTACGTGAACTAATACGTCCATTCCTACGTGAACCAATTCTTGATATAGGTTTTGCCATATTTTATCATCTCATAAATATGAGTCAGAGATATATGGATATATCCATTTCATGTTAAAACAGATCCTTTATTTTTATTTGTACATCGGGTCCTTTAGAGTCCCTTTTAGAAAGATTATCCTTGTCTTTGTTTATGTCTCGGGTTGGAACAAATTACTATAATTCGTCCCCGCCGACGGATCAGTCGACATTTTTCACAAATTTTACGAACAGAGGCCCTTATTTTCATATTTGTCATTCCTTACCTTAACTGAATTCCGAATCTATTTCTTGGAAGAAAATAAGTTTCTTGATATTTATTTTGAACTTCGAATTGTATCCCCATAAAACGAATGTTGAAGTTGAAACAACTGCCTAATCGGTCGAATCCTTGTTGCGGAGTCTATAAATTATACGTCCTCTGGTGGAATCATAACGACTTACTTCAATTTTGACTCTATCTCCTGGTAGTATCCGTATAAAACTACGTCGGATCCTTCCTGAAACATAACCTAGAATCAGATCTTCATTATCTAAACGAACCCGGAACATACCATTGGGAAGTGATTCAGTAATTAAACCCTCATGAACCCATTTTTGTTCTTTCATTCCAGGTAAAACCCCCTTGAAGTATCAACTAATGTAGGAGGAGTGATATTAGACAACCCGTCCTTGCTCTTTTTTTTTTCACAAATAGGAAATTTCGGATCTAATTCGGATATTAGAAGGATTACCATATATAACACAAAATTTCTCCGCCGATTCCTTCTAGGCGAGCCTCTCGGTCTGTCATTATACCTCGAGAAGTAGAAAGAATTACAATTCCCATCCCACCTAAAATTCTAGGAATTCGTTGATAGTTAGAATAGATTCGTAGACCAGGTCGACTGATCCGTTTTAAATTGAAAATAGTTTTAGATGGTCCTTTCCTATTCCTTCTATGTTGTAGGGTTAAAACCAAAAAAAATTTATTGCTTTCCCGATGTTTCCTCACGTTTTCGATAAAACCTTCTCGTAAAAGTATTTTAACAATGTTTTCGGTGATGTTAGTAGATGCTATTCGAACTGTCCCTTTTCGATTCATGTCAGCATTTCGTATCGAGGTTATTATGTCAGCAATAGTGTCCCTACCCATGATGAACTAAAATTATTGGTGCCTCAAAATTTGGATATAATAAACATGCTCTTTAGTTTATTTATTTATGAATTATTAAAGGTATATACGTGAGACACAATCTACTAATTAATCTATTTCATTCAAATATCCCTATATCATAGTCTTATCTTATAATACCTCAGGGGCTAATGAAACTATTTTAGTAAAATTTAACTGTCTCAATTCTCGGGCGATCGCACCAAAAACTCGAGTTCCTTTTGGATTTCCTTCTTGATCAATGACAACTGCAGCATTGTCATCATATCGTATTATCATACCGTTGTCACGTTTGAGTTCTTTACAAGTACGTACAATTACAGCTCTGATCACTTCTGATCTTTCTAGAGGCATATTGGGTATTGCTTCTTTGATCACAGCAACAATAACGTCACCAATATGAGCATATCGGCGATTACTAGCTCCTATGATTCGAATACACATCAATTCTCGGGCCCCGCTGTTGTCCGCTACATTCAAATGGGTCTGAGGTTGAATCATATCATTTTTGAATCTATTCTTTCAATGCAAAAAAGGGCGAAGGAAAAAAAAGAAATATTCTTTGTCCAAAAAAAGAAACCTGCAATTTTTTTTTATCCCAAAGACCC